TACACGAGCCCATATCCTTGCTTTTCTATCAATTTCTAACTCTAATCTTCCCCCCCAATCTGATATTATTGTGCCAGTATAGACTGAAATTCCGTTATGGTCCAACTCTGAACGATAATAGATACCAGGGCTTTGCAATATTTGATTGATTACAATTCTGTATATTCCATTTACTATAGAAGTTCCCAGGGAATTCATTAGAGGAATGTTTCCAATAAAAATAATTTGTTCTTGGATATCCCTACTGTTTTTCCAAATTAATCCCGCGGATATATATAATTCAGAGGAATATGTAAGTGATTCATATACAGCATCTTTTTCTTTTATCGAGGGTTCTACCAATTGATATGTTTCCACAAATAACTGAAATTCAATTTCTTGATCCGTATCTTCAATTTTTGGAAACTTAAAAAGTTCTTCTGTTAAGCCCCGATCAATGAATCTACAAAACCCTTCAAATTGTATTTGATTCAATCCGGGTAGTGTAGACATTCCTTCATTCCCAACCCCAAGCATTTTCAATTTCCCCATTTATTTTATAGAAAATATCCCGTGATTTGCTGTAATTCTTCATTGAATCACATGAATCGATTTAGCAATAATGGAATTTCTGGTCTTTTTACTTTACTGAATCACATGAAATTTTACCTAACTACGTCTATGAAATACCTATTATGAAAACAGGAGATTTTATACTCAAATTGGAATTTGCAACAAAACAAACAAATAGAATATAATATATAACTTGTAATATAAATCGAAACAAATTGATAAATTTCACCTAGACTTGGGGTATTTTATAGTAGTAGTATAGTATGTTATTACATAACTCTAATTCGATTGATACCCCAAAAAATGAATTCAGGATTTGTTCGGCTCCATGAGATAAAGATATCAAAAATAAAATAATCAGAAAAAATATACAATTTATTTTTTTTTTTTTTTTTTTCGAATTTGAGAATACGATTGCAGTGCATAAAAAGACTTGGATTTATTAAACATGCATAGATCTAACTTCAGCTATAAATATCTCTATATGTCTCTTACTTTATTGCAGTCCTATTTGTTCGGGACAGCACATGTTATGTTGTGTTCATTTATTTTTTCTACTCATTCATTAATTAATCTATTTAATGAAAAATTGGCAAAAAAATGAAAGCACGAGAATTTATCGAAAATTCCCTATAATATAGGTATGTGTAACAACGAAAATGCATGTTCTGGGGTTGACATATATTAACAGTTGCTGTTATAATTGAAATAGAGAAGGATTAAAAAACAAAAAAAAAATAATAATATTGATTGGTTATGTATCAATTTCTATTTTTTTCTCATTAATAAAGATAAAGAATAGATTAAGATTCAAGAATTTTTCAGGAATTTGTAGTTAACGGTTGCTATTTGTGCTGAAATTTTGACTTTTCTTTTGTGACTGAAAGGTATAGGTATACATTTGTTTTCAATAGAAAAAGGGGATTAAAGAAAACGGAATTTAAGATACAAACACATCAAAAAAAAGAATTTTAGAAACCCATTTTTGTTTTTTTGAGAGGAGGAGGGGTATTCGGATCTATTTTTTTGTATTATTTTGGCGATATGGCCGAGTGGTAAGGCGGGGGACTGCAAATCCTTTTTCCCCAGTTCAAATCTGGGTGTCGCCTGATCGATAAGAGAATTCAAATAGTTTATTTCGTTTTGTTGATATAGAAAACTTTTTCTTTTTTCCAGCGCAAGCTAGTGTAGGAATAAGGGACTAGTTTGATGCTAAATTCTAAGCATCGGGAGTTTGTTCTCTAAAATGTTGTAAATATTTTCGTCTCAGATTCAACGAAAAATTCATTAGAGAGATGAAAAGGAATAGATCAATCTTGAAATGATAGTCCTTTTATTTCACTACTATTGTAGTGTCCATCTACTTTTTGGGTCTTTAATTAGATTGGATAGGGATAGGTCGGATGGGGAATATAATTCCATTTTAAATTTTAAGTTAGGGAAGGTGTTGAAGAAAAACCTTGTATACAAACTTATGGTAAAGTATATGAACGCTTCTTCATTTATTCCATATTAGTTAGATTAATGAAATTGAATATCTAATTAGATTTCTTTTTTTATTATTATTATAATTATATTAATAAAAAAATCCAATTCAAAAAGAATCCATTTTTTTCTAATCTCTAGTAAAAGAATTTTAGAGGATGTTTTCCAATTGTTTTATAGAACGAATCGGGAGACAATCAAATGGAAATAAGAGATGCAAATAAGAGTCTGAGTATGCAAAGAAATCTATCTTGATTCTATTCTATATTTTTTATTTTTGACTTAATGAAATGAGGGGTAAAATAAAACATAGGTCTTTTTATTCGTACCTAATTAGTACGATGCATTTCCTTACTACTCTCAAGGATATTTTTTATTTATGCTTAATTTAATATTTTTCAATTCTACTAGAAATCAGGTAAGAACTTGTTAGATGTTCTAATTGGATGTTTCGTCAATGGTGTTATGACGGAATCTTTTTTTGACTCTGTACCAGCGATTCCACTATTATTATAAGATATTATAAAATTTTTAGTGAAAAATAAAAACGAAAATAATACAAGAAAAATTAGTAAACAATAATAAAAAAATTTCTTCATATTGATAGAGATAGGAGACAAAATTTACATGGATATAGTAAGTCTTGCTTGGGCTGGTTTAATGGTAGTTTTTACATTTTCCCTTTCCCTTGTAGTATGGGGAAGAAGTGGACTCTAAGAGGACTACTAATTGAGTTAAGGGATCAAAATGTCTCAATTATTTTATAGCTAAGTTCTTCCATTTTTTAACTTTAACTATTGAATTTAGTTATTTTATTAATATAACTAAATACTAATTAATGAAATGCAATTCGATACTTCATTTTGAAACTCTATTGTATTCCAGTGGTGGAATATAATATTGAAAAAAAAAAATACTCTTTAAATCAAACAAATATTTGAATTGTTCCCATCTTATTGTCCCGGGAATACAGATAATTGGAAACGGATTACTATTCCAAACTTAATTCTTTTTAAGATTTATATTTCGATGAACTGGTTACCACCAATCTTTTCTAAATATGAAAAACTTTTTCATCGAATCCCCTGATCAGTTGTCAATTATTTAATCAATTTAATCAATTCATTTTTTTGGAATACTAAAAATAAAAAGATTATTTTTTTTATTATTTATCGGGATTATGAAAAGAATGTGAAATCTAAAAATTCAAATAATTAAGAATAAAAATGTATTTTTGATTATTTCAGATTGATTGGAACCAATACAAATATAATAGATCAAACAAAGAAAAAATGTGGACACTATGGAATTGATATTCCATAGATATCTATAGATATACCCATATGAAAAGAAATATTTAAATAGGTCCATCCATATTAAACTTCTTTTTTTTTTAAGTAAAACATTCCATTTTTACCATACGGTAATACTTTATAGTAGAAAGAAATAGATTTGATTTCTTTCTACTATACTATATGGATTTCATAGAATTCTGCTGATTGTAGTCTGATCATTTTATTTAAAAGAAAGACCCGAAATGGAAACCCCTTTTTCTTTATTCAATCATTGTCATCGCATTGATAAGAAATCAGAAGTCATGTTTAATTAAAATTAGTCACTTTGACTTACCGTTTTTACGTAAATTATAAGTAAAAAGGCAGTAGGAACTAGAATGAAGAGTGCAGTAGCTATAAATGCGAGAATATTGACTTCCATAATCTCTATGTTTTCTTTCTCTTTTATTTCTAATAAATACTTCGGGATTTAATCCCATAGAAATGAAAAATCTTTCGTCAGTAAATTCAGTGGTATAAATTTTATCTCGATGATATAAAATCGGATCAATATCACGAATAACAATATCTGAGCTATCAAATCAATTCATCGTCGAGAATTAAATAGTATAACATAGGAAGATCTTTTATCCATACCAAATAAAAAAAAAATTACTTTCTGATGCAATGAAAAATTCCTTTTTCTTTCTTCGTCCGAACCTTTACCTTAAAAACTAAAAAAGAAAAAAGGAATCCCTGTTAGAAATGAGATTTTTTTTTTTCTTTATTTATTCCCTTTCACATACGAAATCAATTGATATTTTTTGGATTTGTATCCATCGGGACTGACGGGACTCGAACCCGCAGCTTCCGCCTTGACAGGGCGGTGCTCTGACCAATTGAACTACAATCCCAAGGAAAAAGTTGTATAGCATACATATTCTTACTATTTCATTGAAACCCTTTGTTTTTCTATTTTAGATTCGAACCCCTGTACTGTAACTGAAAGAGGCAGACTTATATATTGATATTTTTATGGGTCTGCACTTTAGCGAAATCGACACGGATTATTCGCAATCCGTTCCTTATTGCTAACTTGATTGAAAAATAAATGAATCAAGGAAACAAAAAAGACTCTTTTTTTACTTTAATCCTTTCCAAAGACTTTATATTTTAAAATCCCGATAGGAATTTTTCAAAATCCGAATTTGTGGAAAAAATATGTAATATGGAAAAAAAAAATAGCACTCGAGATTTTATTCTTCTGTATGGGAGCCCATTGGTGATTTTCAGAGAACACCAAATGGGTTATATCATTTCATGGTGGATCAATTTTTGGGCCGAGCTGGATTTGAACCAGCGTAGACATATTGCCAACGAATTTACAGTCCGTCCCCATTAACCGCTCGGGCATCGACCCAGGAAGAATCAATTTTAGTCTTTATTGATAATCCCTGATCAATTTCCTTTTGTAGTACCCTACCCCCAGGGGAAGTCGAATCCCCGTTGCCTCCTTGAAAGAGAGATGTCCTAAACCACTAGACGATGGGGGCATACTTGCCCGACCTCCATTCTACTATGTTCATACATAGTATGAACAGTTTTTTGAAATTGTCAATATAATGGAATGATATGATTCGATCAGAAGGATCTTTCAGAATTCCTTAAAATATCATTTAGATTTCAAAATTGTTCATTCCAATCACCAATTTATAAAACTATAAAAAAATAATGCGAAAGAAAACAAAAGAAAGAGAGAATCCTTTCAGGGAATGATTGATTTTCTGGAACAGGCGCGGCATTAACACCTCATTTCTTTCACTTTCATTCAGTGTTAAGAAGATTGAATTAGTGGGTACATGTATCAATGAAATAAATTTTGTGTTATGATGAAGATGATTTCAATTCGAATCGGTTTTGAAAAAATCCATTCCATTGATATTTATCAAATCCAATATCAAAAAATCATTTTTTTAACTATACTCACTAGGGAAATCCAATTTATTGTTCGTTAAAAAGTTGCTATGTAAAAAAAATATCTCTATTCTATATATATAATTTGAGTATATGCAGTAACAAATAGATGTACTAAACTCATATCCATATTGGATGGTTCCTTATTGGGGAATTGACTCAAACGGAGCCCCTTTAACTCAGTGGTAGAGTAACGCCATGGTAAGGCGTAAGTCATCGGTTCAAATCCGATAAGGGGCTTTTTTGTCAAAAAATGACAACAGTAGTATTCCGATTTGAAGGAAGAATAGAGATATTCTTGATATTTGTAAGAAGTTTCTCTTTGTAAAAAAAAAAACTAAGGAATAGTTGAATTTCATTAAAAAATCGAGTTTTTATTCTATTAAATTATTGTTATCATTCGAATGAATTCGAATAGAGTAAACTCATTCTAGTTAGAAAGTGAAAGAGTATTCTTTTCTATATATCTATTTTTTTAGACTGTGATATTTCCTTTAATTGTAAGATATTCCTATCCTATTTTCTATTATTCCAATCAAAAAAAGGGAAAGATTCTAAAAAAAAGTAAGTGGACCTAACCTATTGAATCATAACTATATCCACTATTCTGATATTCAAATTGGATAGAAATGAAATTCGAACAGTGGATCTTTTTTGTTTTTAATATCTCTTTAGTTCGGACTCCGCAAGAATCTGTCAATATTTCGGATTAAATCTTATTGTTCCTAGGAATAAATTGATACTCCTCTTCTCCACGCAGAAGGGTTTATTCTATTCTAAGTTCCAACATATAAGTCATTTTACTTTAAAAATATCTTTTTTCCGAATACAAGAAAAGATCAAATTACATTTCTATTATTTCTTTAAGATATGAGATATCTATAAAAAAAATAGAAAAATCCATCAAATCATGACTTCGAGTATCAAATATTTAATTTTCATATCTATGCATACTAGATTTTTAAAGCAATTAATGGACGAAACTTTCACTTAGAATCTATTATTTTTAATAAAACTCCATACAATATTAAAAAATCTGATAGATAGAAAAAATAGATAGATAAAAAAATATTCGAATTTCTTACCTCCATCTGCAAAAAAGGTATACTTTGTAATTTTTTTAATCTGAACGAAAGAAAAATACAACTAAAGAGGACAATAAAAGAAATTAAAGTAAAATAGAAAGTAAAAATAGGATTCTATAGTAGTTTCCTAGACAAACAAATTAGAAGAATATATAAAACTTTTTTTTTTATTTCACGAACAAGATTCAAGAATAATATTATTTAATATTATTTGATAAAAGGAGAGTAGTATGTCTGGGGATCTGCTGGTAACAAAAGTGATAAAAGCGATCATTTCATTTGTTTCTGGAATAGTTCTTTAAAAAATTTATTTATCGGATTTACGAGTCATAAGACAATTCCCGCGTCATGACTTCATGACTTAGGGAATTTTTTAGAATAGAAAGGAATAACCCAATTAAGTTAATGGATTTTACCTAGATTAAATATCAATCGACAAAAAAAGTATTTTTCTATTCGAAACCCAGTAGAAAAGAAGGGACAGTCTTCGAGAAATCATATATAAAATGAAAAAATCCTCGAAGGTTTCATCCCTGAAAATGCTAGGGGGTGTTCGGAAATGGTTGAAGTAGTTGAATAGGAGGATCACTATGACTATAGCTCTTGGTAAATTTACCAAAGATGAAAATGATTTATTTGATATTATGGATGACTGGTTACGGAGGGACCGTTTTGTTTTTGTGGGTTGGTCCGGTCTATTGCTCTTTCCTTGCGCCTATTTTGCCGTGGGGGGTTGGTTCACAGGTACCACCTTTGTAACTTCATGGTATACTCATGGATTGGCAAGTTCCTATTTGGAAGGTTGTAACTTCTTAACTGCGGCAGTCTCTACTCCTGCTAATAGTTTAGCACACTCTTTGTTGTTACTATGGGGTCCTGAAGCACAGGGAGATTTTACCCGTTGGTGTCAATTGGGTGGTCTGTGGACTTTTGTTGCTCTCCACGGTGCTTTCGGATTAATAGGTTTTATGTTACGTCAATTTGAACTTGCTCGATCTGTTCAATTGCGCCCTTATAATGCAATCGCATTCTCCGGTCCAATTGCTGTTTTTGTTTCTGTATTCCTGATTTATCCACTAGGTCAGTCTGGTTGGTTCTTTGCGCCTAGTTTTGGTGTAGCAGCTATATTT